TTATCTATAAATAGAATACATGTTTAGTTAGATATCAAATCAAAACAAGATTTTATCTAATATATTAGATAAAATCTAAAAAAATCCCATGATTCAGTATATTATTTATCAAATACATGTATATTCTTTTTAATCGTTTCATTCGCGAGGAGCTGGATGAGAAAAAACTCTCATGTCCGGTTCTGTAATAGAGATGGAATTGAGAAACAACCATCAACTATAACCCTAAAAGAACCAGATTCCGTAAACAACATAGAGGAAGAATGAAAGGAATATCTTATCGAGGTAATCATATTTGTTTCGGTAAATATGCTCTTCAAGCACTTCAACCCGCTTGGATTACATCTAGACAAATAGAAGCAGGGCGGCGAGCAATGACACGAAATGCACGCCGCGGTGGAAAAATATGGGTACGTATATTTCCAGACAAACCAGTTACAGTAAGACCTACAGAAACGCGTATGGGTTCGGGGAAAGGATCTCCCGAATATTGGGTAGCTGTTGTTAAACCGAATAGAATACTTTATGAAATGAGCGGAGTAGCAGAAAATATAGCCAGAAAAGCTATTTCAATAGCTGCATCCAAAATGCCTATACAAACTCAATTCATTATTTCGAGATAGGACTAGACTGTAGAAACAAAGGAAAGAGGGTCTTGGAGATGAAAAAAAGCAATTGTAGGTTTTTTTTTTGTTTTAGACAAACAATATTTCTTTTTTTTGACTTCGCCCTTTGTATTGAAAGAGGAGAGTAAAAAAACGATATGATTCAACCCCAAACCCGTTTGAATGTAGCGGATAACAGCGGGGCCCGAGAATTGATGTGTATTCGAATCATAGGGGCTAGTAATCGCCGATACGCTCATATCGGTGACGTTATTGTTGCTGTAATCAAAGACGCAGTACCAAATACACCTCTAGAAAAATCAGAAGTGATCAGAGCTGTAATTGTACGCACTTGTAAAGAACTCAAACGTGACAACGGTATAATAATACGATATGATGACAATGCTGCAGTTGTCATTGATCAAGAAGGAAATCCAAAAGGAACGCGAATTTTTGGTGTGATCGCCCGGGAATTGAGACAGTTAAATTTCACTAAAATAGTTTCATTAGCACCTGAAGTATTATAAGATATGAGATAAGATGAGACCACGATATAGTTAGAGTATTTGAATGAAATAGATTCAATTAATTCGTAGATTGTGTCTCACGCATATACCTTTAATAATTTAATAATTTACCTTTAATTTTTAATTTTAATAATGAATTAATAATTCATTCATAAAAAAAAAAAATAGCATGTTGATTATATCAAAATTTGGGGGCAAAAATCATTTTAGTTTATCATGGGTAAGGACACTATTGCTGACATAATAACCTCGATACGAAATGCTGACATGGATAGAAAAGGAACGGTTCGAATATCATCTACTAACATCACCGAAAACATTATTAAAATACTTTTACGAGAAGGGTTTATTGAAAACGTGAGGAAACATCGAGAAAGCAACAAATATTTTTTGGTTTTAACCCTACGACATAGAAGGAATAGAAAAGGACCATATAAAACTATTTTAAACTTAAAACGGATCAGTCGGCCTGGTCTACGAATCGATTCTAACTATCAACGAATTCCTAGAATTTTAGGAGGGAGGGGGGTTGTAATTCTTTCTACTTCTCGGGGTATAATGACAGACCGAGAAGCTCGACTAGAAAGAATCGGCGGAGAGATTTTGTGTTATATATGGTAATCTTTTTCATATCCGAATTGTATCTGTATCCGAAACTTCCTATTTGTGAAAAAAGAGAAGAGAAAGGACGGGTTTCTAATATCACTCCTCCTACATTAGTTGATACTTCAAGAAGATTTTACATGGAATGAAAGAACAAAAACGGATTCATGAAGGTTTAATTACTGAATCACTTTCCAACGGCACGCTCCGGGTTCGTTTAGATTTTAGATAATGAAAATATGATTCTAGGTTATGTTTCAGGAAGGATCCGACGTAGTTTTATACGTATACTACCGGGGGATAGAGTCAAAATTGAAGAAAGTCGTTATGATTCAACCAGAGGTCGTATAATTTATAGACTCCGAAACAAAGATTCAAATGATTAGGTGCTTTTTTCAACTTCAACATTCCTTTCATAAGGATACAATTCGAGATTTCAAAATTTAAAGAAACTTATTTTCTTCCAATAAGTATATTCGGAATTCAGTTAAGGAATGAAAAATATGAAAATAAGGGCCTCTGTTCGTAAAATTTGCGAAAACTGTCGACTGATCCGTAGACGGGGACGAATTATAGTAATTTGTTCCAACCCAAGACATAAACAAAGACAAGGATAATCTTTCTAAAAAAAACTCTCGAAAGGACCCGATGTACAAATAAAGGATCTATTTTGACATGAAATAGATATATCCAACTTCTATTTAGGAGATGATAAAATATGGCAAAACCTATACCAAGAATTGGTTCACGTAGGAATGGACGTAT